TTTACTAGTTATATCATCTGCAATCGCCTGAATCTCAAGACGTTCCTCAAACCAATCATATACTTTATTGAGATAGGTAACCCAATGGAACTCCCCCTCTGAGAACCGTATATGAGAATTTCATCTCGTACGGCTCAAGCGGAAACACACAAATACTGATTTCAACGGATATATAATAGAAAATGAAAAACTTCATTAACCACTTGATTCGATTTGCCTCGAAGATACGAAGTAACAAAAATCCGGAATCTCTTCTTTGTGATGATAATGCCAAAAAATATCAAGTTGGCTCATCTGTCTTTCTTTATGTTGATCGTTACAGGCCTCTTGAATCTTCTCTTCCCTATTTTTTATTTGTTATTTGATTTATTGTTTTTTTTTTTTTTTTTGTGCGTACTGCGGATTTACTCTTGTTTTACTATTGATAGGAATTCTCTTGTTGAGACCCTATGAATCAATTGAAACCTCAGATTCATACTAGAACCACGATGATTTAGCCTCAAGCTAAACTCAAAGGTTCTCTGAGTAAGAACCTTTGATGATCACTTATTGAATGAATGGATGTAATGACTCAACAAAATCTAGAGAAAGAGTTATCCTTCGGTCAAAATAAATCTGAAGGAATAAAATTCGTTTGATTTAGGAAATACCTATTTGAATTTTTTTTGAGTCCGGTTGCGAGGTCTGAATAAATAGTAGGTATGAATCATAGTTCAAATATTTCTTTTCTTGATCTATTCTATATATTCCGTGCTCCAGATACTAGAATAAATATCCGACGAGGTAGAATCATCTTGATAGAGATAACAGGTCCATTCTATGTATTATCAATAGGATCAATTATAACAAGTCACACACTCATATTCCGGAAATACCGAAACAAATAAATTCCACGGTCGAACTACCAGAATAGAATGGTCTAGAAATCCAAGTCTAAAGTAATTTTTTCTTTGATTGAAAGACTAGGACTTCATAGTTCTTATAAACCTAACTCATTGAAATTCCATCCAGTAAAACGGAAGAATTATAAATTTCCAAAATAATAGATAGGAATATCGCAAATAGAGCCATTGCGACCCCCATAAGTGGTGTAGTCCCCCATCCCGGAGCTACTTTACCATATTCCGAATTCAATGGTTTCAATAAATCCCCTACAGTAGTTCGTCTTGGCCCAGATCTAGAACTATCCTCAACGGTTTGTGTAGCCATAAATCCTATTTAATGATTGGTTGAGATCTGTTGACTTTGTATACTATTCCGTTGTAGTTGTAAATAAACGATCTTATCGTAGATCCATTGTGATCTTGAAATTATCTAAAAATGGAAACAGCAACCCTAGTCGCCATCTCCATATCCGGTTTACTTGTAAGCTTTACTGGGTACGCCTTATATACCGCTTTTGGGCAACCCTCTCAACAACTAAGAGATCCATTCGAAGAACACGGGGACTAGTTGAAGTAATGAGCCTCCCAATATGGGAGGCTCATTACTTCAATTAAATTATTTCGAAAGGTTATTTCATTTTTTTAGTCGGAACCTTAGGTGGTTCTCGAAAAAAGATAGCGAAAAAAATTATCCCTAAAGTCGAGACTAAAAGGAATGTATAAACCAATGCTTCCATGGATTCGATCGTGGTTTACAATTATAGCTTCCACACCTATTCATTTGGGATCATTTATCATATCATATAAAGAAAGAAAAAAAGTCAAAGAAAAGATGGTGATTCAAGTCAAGATTTCTCTGATACCCAATGTCAAATAAAAAAAAAATAGAGGCGAAAGATACCACAACAATGTCGTATCAGACTACTTGTCTCCTTGTAGTTGGATCTCCAAGTTTTTGGAATGTTCCAAATTCCACTTGAGCATCCAAATCTGGATCAATACCAGCAAAAACATCTCTGAACAAGGTTCTAGCGCCATGCCAAATGTGTCCGAAAAAGAAGAGCAAAGCAAACGTAGCATGCCCAAAAGTGAACCAACCCCTTGGACTGCTACGAAAAACACCATCGGATTTCAAAGTAGCCCGATCTAATTCAAAAATTTCACCTAATTGGGCACGTCTAGCATATTTTTTCACAGTAGCAGGATCAGAATAACTTACTCCATTAAGTTCGCCACCATAGAACTCAACAGTAACACCTACTTGTTCAACACTATACTTTGATTCTGCCCTTCTAAAAGGAACATCAGCTCTCACAATTCCGTCTTCATCTACCAAAACTACCGGAAATGTTTCAAAAAAAGTAGGCATACGACGTACAAAAAGCTCGCGCCCTTCTTTATCTCTAAAGACGGGGTGTCCTAACCATCCAACAGCAATTCCATCCCCATTGTCCATTGAGCCTGCTCTGAATAATCCCCCCTTTGCCGGATTATTACCAATATAATCATAAAAAGCTAATTTTTCGGGAATTTTAGACCAAGCTTCCGATAAACTAAGATTTTCGGCTAGCCCGGCACTAACTCTTCGATATATTTCTTGCTGAAAGTATCCCTGATCCCACTGATAACGAGTAGGACCAAATAATTCGATTGGGGTAGTTGCTGAACCATACCACATAGTTCCAGCAACAACAAAAGCTGCAAAAAAAACAGCAGCGATACTACTGGAAAGTACAGTTTCAATATTGCCCATACGTAATCCTTTGTATAGACGTTGAGGCGGACGAACACTAAGATGGAATAGGCCTGCTAATATGCCCAATGTACCCGCTGCAATATGATGAGAGGCTATTCCTCCCGGAACAAAAGGATCAAAACCTTCCGCGCCCCACGCTGGATTTACAGATTGTACTTTTCCAGTTAGTCCATAAGGATCGGACACCCATATTCCAGGACCATACAAACCTGTTACATGAAATGCGCCAAAGCCAAAGCAAGCTACCCCTGAGAGAAATAAATGAATTCCAAAGATCTTGGGCAAATCCAAAGAAGGTTTTCCCGTACGTTCATCACAGAATATTTCTAGGTCCCAATATACCCAATGCCAGATAGCTGCCAAGAAGCACAAACCGGAAAACACTATGTGTGCCCCTGCCACACCTTCATAACTCCAAATACCCGGATTTGTTATAGTTCCTCCTGAAATACTCCAACCGCCCCACGAATTGGTTATTCCTAAACGAGTCATGAAGGGTATAACGAACATACCTTGTCTCCACATCGGATCAAGAACGGGATCAGAGGGATCAAAAACCGCTAATTCATATAAAGCCATCGAACCAGCCCAACCAGAAACTAGAGCTGTATGCATTATATGAACAGAAAGCAATCGACCGGGATCATTCAATACGACAGTATGAACACGATACCAAGGTAAACCCATGGAAATACCTCTTTATCAAAGAAAAATAGACACTATGCCACTTTATTTTATCGCATTGGAAAAGACTATATATACTAACCATGTACCTAACCTTTTCAGTAGATTCCGTATCAGAAAGGATTAATATTTATTCCATTCCATTGAAAATAACGTGAAAATAATGGAACAATTTTGTTCGTAAGAACAAAGAGAAGCAGATCTATTCTATACCCGATAAGTACCAATACGCAATGGGAGGATTGGTCCCATTTTTGGGGAACGAATGGATAGATACTTGTTTATCATTCGAACGATCGATTTCTTCGTTCAAATTTTTTCTTTCTTTATTCATTCTGTCTTACTCTATAAACTTTCCAATCTATGTATCAAATAGAATAAAGAGAAAAAAGGGATGAAGACAATAAACCATTGATTGTTACGTTTCCATATTAAAGTGAAGTATAGTACTAAATTTTTTTCTTTAATTTAATGCCCATTGGTGTTCCAAAAGTACCTTTTCGGAGTCCTGGAGAGGAAGATGCGGTTTGGGTTGACGTATAGTGCGACTTGTCAGACATATTGGGTCATATGGGATTTACCCGTTCTCTCCCCTGATCGAGATATCCTCTGTTTCGCCCAAGAGATATTGTATTGAGTGAGGCATCAATCAATCATTCGGAGCGTGAAGTGCAATTAGATCAATTTATTTTATATTGGGGATCAATATTATCAATTTAGAAGAATTTATGGTTTACTTGGACTGATAAAATAAAGTATCCAGGCTCCGTTCAGAAAATACCAAATCGATAACAAATTGTTAATATAATATATGTATGATTACCACTTGTATCATAAATGATTCTTATACCTACTATTACTATAGTAGTGATAGTAGTGATCCCAAATTGCCGACCAACGGAATAGTATGATGAATACATCAAATAGTTTTGGGAAAGCAAGACACAAAATTAACAAAAAAAAAAGAAGTCATAACAAAAAAATGGTACTGAGACCATTTGTCCTATATGTGCAAATAGAATTCGGACAGATCTTTTCCCGGAGTAGACCATGAACCTAAAAGAATTGAAAGGACCCATTCAGGAACAAGACAATGACATCGTGATTTTAATATCGATGAAACAATACATCAATGATAGGTTAGTTTAATAAGTTCAGTAATCTCTTTTTTTTTTAGAGGGAAGGGAGCCTAAACTCATCTCGTTTTTTTTAATAGAAGACCTTTCATTAAGAAAACCTGTTACATAAAAAAAAGAAATAAAGCTGGAATCGACACATTGATTCTTTTTTTTCTTTTTCACAATTTTTTTGAACCGTATGTATCCAAAGGTGCACGTACGGTTCCTAAGGGATGCAATTTTGTCCTAATCAACCGACTTTATCGAGAAAGATTACTTTTTTTAGGCCAAGAGGTTGATAGCGAGATCTCGAATCAACTTGTTGGTCTCATGGTATATCTCAGTATAGAAGATGGTACTAGGGATCTTTATTTGTTTATAAACTCTCCCGGCGGATGGGTAATACCAGGAATATCCATTTATGATACTATGCAATTTGTGTCACCTGATGTGCATACGATATGCATGGGATTAGCCGCGTCAATGGGATCTTTTATTCTGGTCGGAGGAGAAATTACCAAACGTCTAGCATTCCCTCACGCTTGGCGCCAATGAGTTTTTATTTGATTGAAAAAAAAAGAAGACTATGCCTTCGCCACATTGATTATAAAAGAAAATTATAAGTAATAATAGCATGGCACTTCGGGTTCGATATGAACAAACCATTATTGTTTTTTCATAACATGAGATTTTGTATCGAGATAGTAGTATGAAATAAAGGTTATTTCCGATTTGATCTTATGTGTCGGGAGTACATTTCAGCGTCACAAACCATTTTTCTTCCACACCAGAAGTCTCTTTCTGATACTTATGCTATGAAAGAAAGAGTACAAAAATGAAAAAAAAAAGATCATTTTTGACTTATTTGATCGTATCAAAAAGAAACTTTGGGATTGCTAAATCACAGACGAGATAAATATATAAAGTAACAGAACCATCATAGTATTCTTTTTTACTTCTATGAAAGGAAGGGTGGTAAATGGATCATTCAACGATCTGGATTAGATGGATTCTATTTCTTTCTTCGATAGAATAGAAGAGAAGAAAGGGTCAATTCCATTGCAGAGCCGTATGCAATGAACAAAAGATGCCTGTACGGTTATTCAATTCTATTTGATTTTTTTTCTTGTTATTTTTTTATCCCCTACTTTAGTTTAGCCCAATCATGCGAGATAGAAGAACCGTTCATGATGTTATATCAATATCATCAGGGTTATGATTCACCAACCTGCTAGTTCTTTTTATGAGGCACAAGCAGGGGAATTTATCCTGGAAGCGGAAGAACTACTGAAACTTCGCGAAACCCTAACAAAGGTTTATGTACAAAGAACGGGCAACCCTTTATGGGTTGTATCCGAGGATATGGAAAGGGATGTTTTTATGTCAGCAACAGAAGCCCAAGCTCATGGCATTGTTGATCTTGTAGCGGTCGAAAATGAAAATACTGGGGATTTCGTATAAATCTATTTTATTTCAAACCATAATTCAAATTTTCTGTGATTTGATATTGAATAGAAATAATTCATGATGATCAATCATCAGGTTAAGATCGATCTAAACCAACCCATTTTATTCTATATATACATATATATACATACGACATGCCAACTATTAAACAACTTATTAGAAACACAAGACAGCCAATAAGAAATGTTACAAAATCTCCCGCTCTTAGAGGATGTCCTCAGCGTCGAGGAACATGTACTAGGGTGTATGTGCGACTCGTTCAGATCATAAGTTCGAACAAATGAGACAATTTTTTCAGTATCAATGACCGGTACCAATGAATAGGATAGATAGAGAAGATCTATCATATACCCATATTGTATATGGAATTTATGGTTTCCATTGGTGCAAATCCAATCATCTAGATTTGAAATAAGAAGCAATTCCCCATTGGTAGCAAATGGTTATCCATTAAGCGGAGGAAATGGTATCATAAGAAGCAAAAAGGTTATGCTCCTTTTCTTGAAAGAACGGACTAACAGGGTCAGCTACCTAGCCAACTTTCATAATTAAATGCCGTCACTGTATGGATAACTCTTTTTGTGAAAAGAGCTATTACTGTAGATAGGTAGAGCCAAAGAGTGTGAACTATACAAGTTAACAATAACATTTGATTAAATGAAAGAAGAGGCTCCGGTGTATAGAGAGGACCTCACCGTTTAAGAGGTAACCATAGAAACGATGGAACCCACTATTTTTTTTTTATTTAGTATCGTTCTAATTTCTTATTTCCAGTGAAATAACTGGAAGGAATAGAATACAAAATCGTGGTTGGGAAGGTCATAGTAGCAAAAGCCATTGGAATTGATATTTTATATATCGGAATAATCCGTTTTGTTATTAATCGACCGGGGAAGGGGAAAAGGATGACTGAAAGAAGAGAAATCAATTAGTTATTCATTAAGCTTTAATCTGATTCAATGACCAGAGTTAAACGAGGATATACAGCTCGGAGACGTCGAACAAAAATTCGTTTATTTGCATCAAGCTTTAGAGGGGCTCATTCAAGACTTACTCGAACGATTACTCAACAGAAAATGAGAGCTTTGGTTTCCTCTCATCGAGATAGAGGCAGACAAAAGAGGGATTTTCGTCGTTTGTGGATCACTCGGATAAACGCAGTAACTCGTGAGAATAAGGTATTCTATAGTTATAGTATATTAATACACAATCTGTACAAGAAGCAATTGCTTCTTAATCGTAAAATACTTGCGCAAATAGCTATATCAAATAAGAATTGTCTTTACATGATTTCCAATAAAATTATCAAATAAAGGAGATTCAAAAGTAATATACAGGAATGATTGAAAGGGAATTCCCCGGAGAATGAACTCCGGGAAGATATAGAATAAAAATAAATTAAGATAAGTAGTAGAAATGAACGAACATGCTTCAATAAAAAAAAATATTTCTTCTTCTCCCCCATTTTTGTTTCTTATATTATAACACAAGAATCAAATCAGGATTCTAGGCCTTTTCGAACAAAACATCAATCTGAGCTTGAGTTCCAATTGGATTTTTGAGTCAATTGAGGAGTATGCCTATTTATTTCTGGTTCTAGGACCAGTAGTTCTTGGGATCGGCTCAGCTCTCTCAAATTGTTTCTCATTATTAAGAAAAGGTAACAAAGATAAAATACGAGCTTGTTTTATAGCAATAGTAATTAATCGTTGTTGTTTCAAGGTCAATCTATTCACTCGTCTAGATAATATTTTTCCTTGTTCACTAATAAATCGACTAATTAAACTCATGTTTCTATAATCGATTCGATCCCCCGATCCAATTGGGGGCAAACGCCTACGAAAAGATCGCTTGTATTTACGAAAAGGTTGCTTGGATTTATCCATGGTTTATTCCTTATCTCTAAAGTTCTATTTATTTATTCATTTCGGATCCAACCGAAATAGGCTTTGATTCATATATTATTTCATTCATATACTATATATCTATACACATGAAAGAATATCTACATAAAATCGGGTTTGATTTGTATATATTATGTATATTATATATGTTAAGTTCTTACTCTTCCTGTCCTGTTCTTTGGAAAGATCGAACACATGATGTTCCCTTCGATCTATTTCTTGATTTCCCCATGAATCGTATGCTTATGACAATAGCGACAAAATTTTTGCAATTCTAATCGACTGGGTGTATTGTGGCGATTCTTTTGAGTAATATATCTAGAAATGCCCCGCGATTCCTTATTGACACTATTTCGGACACAACTGGTACATTCCAAAATAACTCTGACTCTGACATCTTTACCCTTGGCCATGAACCTCCTTTAGATTTTGTATCGACTTAACTTAAGTCTTATATTTTCGATCCGAACCGAAGAAGAAGAAAAAAATCAATAGAAGTTACTAGTTAGAAATTCCATTTCTAAGCATTTCGTTGTAATTCTTCTTATTATCTTATCTAATTAATTTATTATCTAATTAATAGAATATGTATTAATATAGTATATATTAAGTTAAGTAATACAAAATAGAATAATAATTAAGTAATACAATTTCTTTCTAACTATCAATTATTTCTATCCTAAATCCCAATATTTCATTTAAGTATCTTTTTTCTATGCTATGATTTCGTAGAGCCCACCCTAGACTGGATACACATTTGAATTTTATTTCTGTTTTCCCAAATTTGATCTTGGATCTACCGGATTTTTTATGAGGTTCAATACACTTTTTCCTTCTCTTTCCTTACTATTCTAAAGAATTGAAAGGGAGAGGCGAGGTTTTAGTTACGTCATGTGGAATTATATTTCTTCATTTCTTCGCATATCAATAACTAGAATTAAAAAAAGGGGAATGACAGGGCATCTGGGAATAAACGATTAATTTCTATCAATAGACCCGCTAAAGACCCAAACCATAGAGTAGTTAACACAGGTGCCACGGAGAGATATGTTTTTAGATCTCGCATTGAAAATCCTCCTTCTTTATTGTAATACATATATTGTCAGATGCTGTAGTTCAAGATCATTTTTATTTATTTTTACGCGGATTTCCTAAAAAAAATGGATATGTACAATGAACCAATAGATGAGATTTTCCTGTCACTAAAAAAGAAAAAGATGACCCCTTCTTCCTGAGCATTACGGATAAATATTCATTCTTTTTTATATGTTAGGTTGGGTTTCAGATGTATATAATTCTTTTATTATATGAAACCAAAAACAAGAAATGACAAGAAAGTTCTATATAGATAGAGGAGAAAATAAAGATGTGGAAAACAAGACAGGTATTTTGTACAATGACACTGTACAACAATTTTAAAAAGGGATGTAGCGCAGCTTGGTAGCGCGTTTGTTTTGGGTACAAAATGTCACGGGTTCAAATCCTGTCATCCCTACCTATTACTTCTCCTATGGGCAGTAACGAGAGATTAATTGAGATCGACGGGGCATAATCTTTCATTTTTGGATACTATATTTATGCGAGATGTGTTAGAAGTTAAGTGGAAAAAAAAAAATTCTTTGAAAGCGCTCTTAGTTCAGTTCGGTAGAACGCGGGTCTCCAAAACCCGATGTCGTAGGTTCAAATCCTACAGAGCGTGATTCCGTCTATCTTATGTATGTCGAATCACAATAAAATAACTTAACAAAACAAAGTTGAATTGCAACTGGAATTTGACCTCCTCCCTGTAGGAGGTCAATCAAAAAAAGAAATGTTACTCAATCAAAGGTCCAACTGATCACCACGTCTGTATTGTAAATATGCAGTCACAAATAATCCTGCCAAAGTAATAGGAATTAGACCTAAGACGATTCCAAATAGAAAAACTTCAATCATTTCGGTTTGTTTGAGGGGATAAAAAAGGGGGGTAAGATCTATCCCTAAATATTAATCTGAATTATCCGTGAATCTCAATGACCAAGAAAAAAAATTGGCAATTGGTGCGGGAAAGAACCATAGAATATCTGGAATTCCCGAGAAATATTTTTCTGAATTATTTATTCAATTCATTTTCAAATAAGTCGTATCTTGTTCAAACCAATAAATAGAGCTGGGGTTATAGTTAAAGCAGCCAGTAGAAAACCAAAA